TGAGGACCACGAAACCACCCGACCCCGTATATCTGTAACCGTTACAATGGTATTGTTGAAACTTGCTTGAACATGAATAACTCCTTTTGGTATTCGACGTCCATTCTTACGTGAACCAATGCGTCCATTCCTACGTGAGCCAATTCTTGGTATGGTTTTTGTCATATTTTATCATCTCATAAATATGAGTCAGAGATATACGGATATATCCATTTCATATCAAAACAGATCCTCTATTTTTTTTTGATTGGGTCCTTTGGAGAGCCCCTTTTAAGAAAGATTATCCTTGTCTCTGTTTATGCCTCGGGTTGGAACAAATTACTATAATTCGTCCCCGCCTACGGATCAGTCGACATTTTTCACAAATTTTACGAACGGAAGCCCTTATTTTCATATTTGTCATTCCTTACCTTAATTCTGAATCTATTCCTTGGAAGAAAATAAGTCTCTTTAAATTTTTAACCTCCAATTGTAAATTGTATACGCACGAGAGGAATGTTGAAAAAGCAACTTAATTTTCATTTAATCGTTCGAATCTTTGTTGCGGAGTCTATAAATGAAATTATGCGTTCCCTGGTTGAATCATAACGACTTAACTTCAATTTTTACTCTATCGCCCGGTAGTATCTGTATAAAATTACGGCGGATCCTCCCCGAAACATAAACATAACCTAGAATCCGATCTTCATTATCTAAGCGAACTCGAAACATACCTTGGTAATATTCAGTAATTAAACCTTCCCGAATCCATTTTTGTTCTTTCATTCTAGGTAACCCCTTGAATTATCAACTAATAGAGGGACAACCCGTCTTTCCTCTTTTTTTCACAAAACAAAAACAAAAAAAGGAAGTTGCGGATGCAATTCGGATCCCAGAAAGATCACCATATATAACACAAAATTTCCCCTCCAATTCCTTCTAGCCGAGCCTCTCGGTCTGTCATTATACCTCGAGAAGTAGAAAGAATTACAATACCCATTCCTCCTAAAATCCTAGGAATTCGTTGATGGTTGGAATAAATTCGCAGGCCAGGTCGACTGATACGTTTTAAAACAGTTTGATATGGTCCCTGTCTATTCCTTCTATGTCGCAGAGTTGAAACCAAGAAGTATTTCTTGCTTGCTCGATGTTTTCTCACATTTTCGATAAAGCCTTCTCGTAGAAGTATTTTAACAACATTTTCGGCGATATTTGTAGCTGCTATTCGAACCGTTCCTTTTTTATCCATGTCAGCATTTCGTATAGAAGTTATTATTTCGGCAATAGTGTCCCTACCCATAATGAACTATAATTATCGGTGCCTCCGAGTTTTTATATAATCAACATGATCCGTCTTTGTTTATTAATTTATTAAAGGTATATGCGTGAGACACAATCTACTAAAGCACTCTACTAATTAATTGAATCGAATTCAGATATCCTACTATTTAAGATACTCTACGTAAACTAACTATATTTATATTATGTTCTCGTTTATTAGTATTTATAATTTTTTTATAATACCTCAGGAGCTAATGAGACTATTTTAGTAAAATTCAACTGTCTCAATTCCCGAGCGATCGCACCAAAAACTCGGGTTCCTTTTGGATTTCCTTCTTGATCAATTACAACTGCTGCATTGTCATCATATTGTATTATCATACCATTGTCACGTTTGAGTTCTTTACGTGTACGTACAATTACAGCTCTGATTACTTCTGATCTTTGTAGAGGCATATTGGGCACTGCTTCTTTGATTACAGCAACAATGACGTCACCAATATGAGCATATCGGCGATTACTAGCTCCTATGATTCGAATACACATTAATTCTCTCGCCCCGCTGTTGTCCGCTACATTTAAATAGGTCTGAGGTTGAATCATATCATTATTTTTTTTTCGTTAAATGCAAAGGGCTAATAAAAAAAAAAGAAGAAATATTGTTTGTCCAGAAATAAATAAATAAACTGCGGGTTTTTTCATCACAAGGGCCCCTTTCCTTTAGTTCCACATCTCTATTCCGCAATAACGAATTGAGTTCGTATAGGCATTTTGGACGCAGCTATAGAAATAGCTTCTCTGGCTACAATTTCTGATACCCCACCCATTTCATAAAGTATTCGACCCGGTTTAACGACGGATACCCAATATTCGGGGGATCCTTTCCCCGAACCCATGCGTGTTTCGGCAGGTCTTACTGTAACAGGTTTGTCTGGAAATATACGTACCCATATTTTTCCACCACGACGCGCGTATCGTGTCATGGCTCGTCGCCCCGCTTCTATTTGTCTAGATGTGATCCAAGCGGGTTCAAGTGCCTGAAGGGCGTATCCACCGAAACAAATTTGGTTGCCTCGATAAGATACTCCCTTCATCCTTCCTCTATGTTGTTTACGAAATCTGGTTCTTTTGGGGTTATAGTTGATGGTTGTTTCTCAATGCCATCTCTACTGCAGAACCGGACATGAGAGTTTCTTCTCATCCAGCTCCTCGCGAATTAAACGAAATATTAATTTATAATACAACGAATCATGGAATTTTTTTATCTTGCTCGTATATAAAATTAGAAATATATTTCTATTTATATTTAATGTAATTATAATATAAATCTTCGTTTTTACCGGTATTGAATCGCCCCAAACTTAGTAATTCAACAAGGCTTTCGCGGGCGAATGTTTGCTCTTTTAAACCCCCTTCATTCGTAGTAGGGGTATCCCACGACCTCTCAGAATAAATAAAATAAATAGGTTCTTGGCGCGTTCCGCCATCCCACTCAATGAATCATTAGGATTCGTTTTCAAGGGAATCCTCCGCAGTCACAGGTTCTGTCGTTCCCATCGCTTCTCAATTAATGGCTAGGCCCGAACTCTGCAATGGAGCTCCTAATAAAATTTGTTCCTGAATCAATCTCCTCAGTCTTTATTGACTCGGTGCTCTTTATTTTTTTTCTTATGAATTGGATTCATATAATTCATTATATTTTTTTACCTATTTTTTTTTATGCTTTATTACATTGCCTTTTATTAAATAGTTCATAGACCATACATATTGGAATCATATATCTTTGTTATTCTTTTTCTTTCTTTCTCTCGCCCTTCCATCTATCCATATCCCTTTGTTTTTGCTTTACAACCTTATCTTATAATCTGATTGATTAATCTTTTAGGTAAAAGTAAATATGTAAAAAATATTTATTTCAGTTGCTACAACAATATGATCGATACATCATATAGTGACCGGTTCCTTGGATTCAGATAATACGAAGCAATGAGCTGGTTATTAGTTATTAGTTCATACTAGGCACGGTCCCTTGTTTTTTAATCCTAACTCTAAATAAAAAACCAACGAGTCACACACTAAGCATAGCAATTATATGGAGTCAATCGAATTGTTATTCAACCCTATAGAATTAAATAATTAAATTAAGAATTAGAAATATTAGAATTTTTGATTAAACGAAAAAAAAATGAACGAGTTTGTTATTTTTTATTCAATTGACAAATTGATAGAACAGAAAGATAACGAAAGGACCCTTATTCCTCATCTGCAAATATCCAAATTTTTATTCCTAATGCCCCATAGATAGTTCGAACTGTATAGGAACAATAATCAATTTTAGCGCGAATGGTTTGTAGGGGAACCCTACCTTCTCTGATCCATTCGACACGCGCAATTTCTTTTCCGTCGATACGCCCTGCAATTTGTACTTGAATTCCTTTTGTATCTGCTTGTTCAGTTAATTCAATCGCTTTTTTCATTGCCTTTCGAAATGAAACTCTATTCTTTAATTGTCCGGCTATAAATTCTGCAAGAATATTAGGCTGTCCATAAGGTTTTGCAACTCTTGTGATAGCAATGTTAAGTTTTTGGCTCGCAGAATTAAATTCTTTTTGTACAGTGCTCTGTAATTCTTCGATTCCTCGCGGACTGCCCTCTATTAATAATTTTGGGAATCCCATATATATTATGACCTGGATCAGATCGATTCTTTTTTGAATCTTTATGCGTGCAATTCCCTCGACACCAGAAGACATTTTCATATTTTTTTGTACATAATTCTTGATACAATCCTGTATTTTTTTATCTTCCTGGAGACCTTCGGAATAACTTTTTGGTTGCGCAAACCAAACAGAATGATGGCTTTGGGTTGTACCAAGCCTGAAACCAAGTGGATTTATTTTTTGTCCCATAACACCTCGCTGTCTCTATAAGGCCATATCATTTCTCTATTAGCCCATATCATCATCCTTTTGTTATGATATCGCAGAAAATCCATCATATATAGATACCGTTCTCTGACATCTGTATACTTATCTTTATATACCCATCCATATTTTCTTAACCATATGAAATAGTTTTTATCTTTAGATATATCTTGCAATACAATAGTTATATGACAGGTGGGCCTTTTTATCGGATAACTACGCCCTCGAGCCCGGGGTTTTAACTTTTTAATGATAGTACCTTCATTAACTTCGGCTTGACTAATGATTAAAGCCGTTTCGTTGAAACCCATATTGTGACTAGCATTTGCTGCTGCAGAATAAACTAATTTAAAAATTGGATAACATGCTCGATAAGGCATGAGTTCTAGTATCATAAGTGTTTCTTCGTAGGTACGCCCACGAATCTGATCAATTACTCTTCGCGCTTTATGAGCAGACATACGTATATGTTGCCCTAAAGCGTATACTTCTACATCCGGGTCACTCTTTATCATAAGGTTCACCTCCTAAACGACGAGCACCCATATTCACTTTTTTATTAATTAACATTAACGACGAGATTTATTATCATTTCTCGCGTGCCCCCGGAAATTAAGAGTAGGTGCAAATTCTCCCAATTTGTGACCTACCATACGATCTGTTATATAAATAGGTAAATGTTCCTTTCCATTATGAATAGCAATTGTATGGCCGATCATTATGGGTATAATGGTAGATGCCCGGGACCAAGTTACGATTGTATCTTTTTCTGCCCTCATGTTGAGCTTCGAAATTTTTCCCAATAAATGATTAGCTACAAAAGGATTTTTTTTTAGTGAACGTGTCACGGCTAATTACTCCTATCTTTTTTTTTTTGTAAAGACGAGGAAACATATTCTATTTTCAATATTCTCCTATTTACTACGGCGACGAAGAATCAAACTATCACTATATTTATTCTTTTTTCTACTTCTTCTTCCAAGCGCAGGATAACCCCAAGGGGTTGTGGGTTTTTTTCTACCAATTGGGGCCCTCCCTTCACCACCCCCATGGGGATGGTCTACGGGGTTCATAACTACTCCTCTTACTACAGGACGCTTACCTAGCCAACACTTAGATCCGGCTCTACCCAAACTTTTCTGGTTCACCCCAACATTACCCACTTGTCCGACTGTTGCTGAGCAGTTTTTGGATATCAAACGGACCTCCCCAGATGGTAATTTTAATGTGGCCGATTTACCCTCTTTTGCAATCAGTTTCGCTACAGCACCCGCTGCTCTCGCTAATTGTCCACCCTTTCCAAGTGTGATTTCTATGTTATGTATGGCCGTGCCTAAGGGCATATCGGTTGAAGTAGATTCTTCTTTTTGATCAATCAAAACCCCTTCCCAAACTGTACAAGCTTCTTCCAAAGCATACGGCTTTCTGGATGTATATGATGATATCTAGACAGATGGATCTCATATGAATCGTATGATGAAGTACCACATGAGTGGATATATAGGAATCCAAATCTGCTGAATCACTCATGTTATGATCTTCTACACCCTAGGTCTCCCCGCTCCTTCATCTGGCTTATGTTCTTCATGTAGCATTCAGACCGAATGACTCTATGAAATTACGTCGATACTTCCACATATTACGGGTAACGTAGGAGACATATCTATTTTTCCCGGGGGTAGAATTACCACTGCTTAGCTTTCAATTCGCCTCTGACCATCAAATGAAATGTGAATAACCCGTCCTCCTCTCTTTGAAACAGGGGGCGCTTCCGGCTCTGTCGGTGCTTCAAACAATTTTGTCTTCTCCATATTACTATATCTCTAGAGTCAATAATTTTATATGAGGAACTACTGAACTCAATCACTTGCTGCCGTTACTCTTCAGTTTTCTGTTGAGGTCTATCCCGTAGAGGTACTCAAATTGGATCAGTGATCGATTTCTAGGTTTTGTCGTAAACCTAATTGGTTACTTCCAATTACGTAAATCAATGGTTCAAACCGCACTCAAAGGTAGGGCATTTCCCATTGAGATAGGAACTTCTGTACCAGAAACAATGGTATCTCCAATTATAGCCCCTCTGGGATGTAAAATATATCTCTTCTCACCATCCCCATAGTGTATGAGACAAATATATGCATTTCGATTAGGGTCGTATTCTATGGTTACGATTCTACCAGATATGTCTTTTTCATTCCGTCGAAAATCGATTTTACGGTATAGACGCTTATGACCCCCCCCTCTATGCCTTACGGTAATGATTCCTCTGGCATTACGACCTTTACCACAATGACGCTGTCCATAGATCAAATTATTTCGTGGATTGGATTTCACTTGACTGCCGACGGCTCCATTGCGTGTGCTCGGGGTAGAAGTTTTGTATAAATGTATCGCCGTGTTATTAAGTATTTTGATTTAAGTTCTTTTCTTTCTAAGAGGTGGAATAGAATAACCCGGTTGAAGCGTAATGATCATACGTCTGTAATGCATTGTATGTCCCATAGTGGGTCCCATTCTTTTACCCTTTCCCGGGAGTCGATGACTATTCATAGCTATTACCTTGACACCAAAGAAGAGTTCGACCCAATGCTTTATTTCTGTCCTAGTTGATCCTGATTCGACATTAGAAGTATATTGATTGTTCCCCAATAACCTAATACTTTTGTCTGTAAATACTGCATATTTGATTCCATCCATAAATCCATTTTCTTCCCTATGAGTTCCAGTATCGATAAGAATTCTATTTCTTACTGTTCATATGTTATGGTATGAATATACCATACCAATTCATTATGTATGGATGATGAGATTTCATTGATACAGAGCCAATTCCAATAGACGTATTGAACGTTCCCGTTGGCGTGCATCCAGCAGGAATTGAACCTACGAATTTGCCAATTATGAGTTGGGCGCTTTAACCATTCAGCCATGGATGCGTAACGGGGATCGTCGTACATCGTGAATAACCAAATTCCAATTGAAATGAAATCCTTAGGAGGAATCAATGAAGCAGGAAGCAGTGAAACGACATCCATTAAAATCCTGGATCTTCGAATTGAGAGAGATATTGAGAGAGATCAAGAATTCTCACTATTTCTTAGATTCGTGGACCAAATTCGATTCCGTGGGATCTTTCACTCACATTTTTTTCCACCAAGAACGTTTTATGAAACTCTTTGACCCCCGAATTTGGAGTATCCTACTTTCACGCGATTCGCAGGGTTCAACAAGCAATCGATATTTCACGATCAAAGGTGTAGTACTGCTTGCAGTAGCGGTCCTTATATATCGTATTAACACTCGAAATATGGTCGAA